TACAATCAATAGTTAACGGTTCAAATTTGTCCTAACTTTTTGGTTTTGTGACTGAAAACCATATTTATTTTTTTTTTTTTCAATATCAATAGAAGGAAGAAATTGTGTTTTTAGATATTCGGGATTTTAAGATATTCTACAATCAATCTTTTCGATCGATCCAATCCAAACAAAAAAGTCAAATTTATTTTAGGAAAGGGATTAAATAAAACGGGATCCAAACTAAAAATACAAGAACAAAAGCACAAAGGCAAATTCTGTCATCTATTTTATATCGTTTTGGCGGCATGGCCGAGCGGTAAGGCGGGGGACTGCAAATCCTTTTTCCCCAGTTCAAATCCGGGTGTCGCCTGATGATAAACAAAAGAATCGAAATAACTTATTCTGTTTTGATAACTTGCTAGGTTTTTTCCAGCCGCAGCAGGCGGAGGAAAAAGGCTCTGGATACTTGCTTGATTCTAAGTATCTGGGGTTTTCTGTTCTATAAAATGTCTTCAATTAAGGTTTAAGGAAAGATTAGAGTCGTGAAAAAAAACGGGTAAATTTTTATATGATAGCCCCTACACTAATAATGTAGTGTCTACCGGCTGAGTCTTGAATTAGATTGATAGGGGAGAGAAAATCGAATTCAATTTTGAATTGCGGAAAGAGCAGAAGATCCTTTGTATACATACTCATGAAAGTTTATGAGTACTCTGGCATTCAATCAATAGTAATTTGATTGAATGTATAATTAGTTTTTAGGTTATTTAACTAAACTAAAAGTTTAGTTATTTTTACTTATTTCTATTTATTAGATAGAAAGATTAACGTTAAAAAGTAAAGTACAAAAATAAATTTTTACTTTTCAAGAACCTCTAGTCAAGAGTATAATAATACGTCTTCGATTGGGTCATAGGGCAAATAAATCGGAGATGGTAAGATTGATATCAAATAAAAAAGAAAAAAAAAAAGGGGGGGTATTCAATATATAATGATCTAGCTTGATTTGATTTTATATATAGTTTTTTGACTTAATGAAAGGCGACAAAAGTAAAGAACGGGTCTTATTATTATGACATGTTATTAACATTCCTTTGTTACTTCTGCTACTTCAAAGGCTGTCTCTGCGTATTTTGCTTTGGCTTAATGTTTTCCGATTATACTATAAATCTTATAATTATAACAATCGTTCTAATTGGATTTTTTGAATTTTTTCATCAATGGTGTTGGATCAGAATCCCCTTTTGACTATGTGATAGAAATTCGACTATTATTAGTGAACAATAATTGAATAATTCCTTCATAGAGATCGAGGACAAAACCCACATGGATATAGTAAGTCTCGCTTGGGCTGCTTTAATGGTAGTCTTTACATTTTCCCTTTCACTCGTAGTATGGGGAAGAAGTGGACTCTAGAAGTACTAAAAATTAAGTTTAGGAATCAAACTGGATCCATTTTTTCTATAGATCGTTCTGTTCTCCAAATACTTTAGTTTTAATTTCACTTTTATTCCTTCATTGATTTGAATCTTTCTTTCAATGGATCTCGTAATTCATGGAATTCATATTCAAAATAATCTGAAATCGAGGAAATACAATCAGAAAAGTAAAAACTGTCTTTAGGATTCTTTCAGATTGATTGGAATCAACATAAATCAAATAGAAATTGATGAAGCAAAGAAATAGAATTGGGACATAACACTATGGACATTATATATAGAATTTCTATCTATATATATAGATAGATAATAGTGTTGATTGATATATATCAAACTAACCTGTATCTTCATACAACAAACTTTATATAGTACAATACCAATACTAGATAGTATGGTAGAAAAAAATTTCTACCATACTTTCTAGTATCTCATAGATTACTGTTTTCATAGAATACTGCTGAGTATAAGTCGATCATTTCATTTAAAACGCGCAATTGAAAATCTTTTCTTTTGTTTCTTCGATGCAATCATTGATAAGAACTAAAAAGTCACAAATTGAATTTTTAATTCAAATTAATCACTTTGACTTACTGTTTTTACGTATATTATAAGTAAAAAAGCAGTAGGGACTAGAATGAACAGTGCAGTAGCAATAAATGCGAGAATATTTACTTCCATAATTTTGTTATTTCATTTTTCTTTAATTCGCAATAACTCGGGATTTAATCCCATAGAGATGATCAATCTTTTGGCTGTAAATTCAATGGGATTAATATGAATTACACTCGATGGAATCGAATCGGATCAATATCATGAATAAGAATATCTGACAAATGGATTCATCGTCAAGAATTGAATAGTATAAACACAGGAAGATCCTTTATACATACTATACCTAATTCCAACGTAAATTCCTGAGACAATCAAAAACACCTTTAATTTTATTTAAATTTCCATTTTGAATTCTTTTTCATCCTTTCTTTTTTGTGTCAAAGGGATACAAATAGTATAATTTCATTCCCAACAAGAATTCTTTTTATTTTTTCATTTCTTCTATTGTTTGTTTGGATTTGTTTACA